TGGTATGAATTTGTGAAAGATGCAGTTTTTTCAGTCAGTATAGCCTATTTCGGAATAGTTATAGCGTCCCTTTTATATAAACCCGTTTATTCATCTTTGCAAAATTTGGACTTAATTAATTCATTTGTTAAAACAGGTCCTAAGAGAATTCTTTCGGACAAAGTAATAAATGGTCTATATGATTGGTCATATAATCGTGGTTACATAGATGCTTTTTATACAACATCCTTAACTGGGGGTATAAGAGGATTGGCGGAATTCACTCATTTTTTTGATAGACGAGTAATTGATGGAATTACGAATGGAGTTGGTATTATGAGTTTCTTTGTAGGAGAGGGTATCAAATCTGTCGGGGGCGGGCGTATCTCTTCTTATCTTTTCTTGTATTTATCTTATGTATCCATTTTTATATTAATTTACTACTTTTTGAATCTATAAGAAAAATCTTTCATTTTTAATTTTTTTATAGTAAAGAATGATTGGTTTTGAACAATAGATGTCTTTCACATCCAACTAAAACAATGAATAACCTCTTCATTTTTAAATGGCAGTTCCAAAAAAACGTACTTCTATATCAAAAAAGCGTATTCGTAAAAATATTTGGAAGGAGAAGGGATATTGGTCCGCGTTAAAAGCTTTGTCATTGGGGAAATCTCTTTCTACCGGAAATTCAAAAAGTTTTTTTGTGCACCAAACAAATAAGTCATAAAACATTGGAATAATCCGAATTGATTTGACTCGAAAAATTGTTTGATTTCATTGTAAATCTAAAAAAAAAAAATGAATAACTTCCATTCCCTATTGATTAGCCGAAAACAATAGGGAACGGAAGTAGAATAAAAATGCTTCTGTTTACTAAATTTTAAAAAGAATACTTTTGAAAGACAAGATATAAGGTTTTACCTTTCTTTTTAGTAGATTTTATCATTTTGAAGGCGGGGTCTTATTTTCCCCATTAACCTATTTGTCACAATTACAATAAGAAAAGTTTTTTCTCTATATCTAGAGAAGGGCATATGTAAGATCTTTAGTTAAAATGAAGGAATTGTTGAAACTAATTGATTCCATTTTGACAACCTTTTGTGTAACTTTCGGATTTTTTTTGTGTTCATTGAAAAAATGTATCTTTTTGTTTCAAATTTTGAAAATCGGATAAATGAGAAAGAATTCAGTAAAAAATGACAATATTTTTTTTTTCGTTCTATCCCTAGCTAGAGGATAGAAGCGTCCAGTTACAACAGTTCGATTCCAGGAGAGCATAAACTACACCAAAGTCCTAAGGGAAGAAATAAAACGAACACCCTAAACGAAAATAATGAACCTTCCAATCCCATTTGAACGAATTTTGATTCATCCATTTTTATCTTTCCTAAAAAATATTGCATTGATTTTGTTTCTTCAATCTCGACGATTGAATATGAATAGGCTATTATGAGTTCTAGCAAGCCGCTATGGTGAAATCGGTAGACACGCTGCTCTTAGGAAGCAGTGCTAGAGCATCTCGGTTCGAGTCCGAGTGGCGGCAGGCCCTCTTCTAAAAGAGATACAATAGATCTTATAATAAAATCAATTAATCAATTCTTGATTTCTATTTCGTAATTAAAGGATTCCTCTTTTTTTAATATTTTTTATGATATTTTCAACTTTAGAGCATATATTAACTCATATTTCCTTTTCGATCGTTTCAATTGTAATTACAATTCATTTGATAACCTTATTAGTCGATAAAATTAGAAAGCTATATGATTCGTCAGAAAAAGGCATGATAGCGACTTTTTTATGTATAACGGGATTATTAGTCACTCGTTGGGTTTATTCAGGACATTTCCCACTAAGTGATTTATATGAATCATTAATCTTTCTTTCATGGAGTTTCTCAGTTATTCATATAGTTCCGTATTTCAAAAAAAAGAAACAAAATTTAAGCACAATAACTGCGTCAAGTGCTATTTTTACCCAAGGCTTCGCTACTTCGGGTATTTTAACTGAAATACATCAATCCACAATACTAGTACCCGCTCTTCAATCCGAGTGGTTAATAATGCACGTAAGTATGATGATATTGGGTTATGCAGCTCTTCTATGTGGATCATTATTATCAGTAGCACTTCTAGTCATTACATTTCGAAAAAACATAAAGATTTTTTGTAAAAGTAATCATTTATTAAATGAGTCATTTTCTTTTGGTGAAATCCAATACATGAATGAAAGAAGGAATGTTTTACAAACTACTTCTTTTTTTTCTGCTAAGAATTATTACAGGTGTCAATTGATTCAACAATTGGATTATTGGAGTTATCGTGTAATTAGTCTAGGGTTTCTCTTTTTAACCATAGGTATTCTTTCGGGAGCAGTATGGGCTAATGAAGCATGGGGATCATATTGGAATTGGGACCCAAAGGAAACTTGGGCATTTATTACTTGGATCTTATTCGCGATTTATTTACATACTCGAACAAATAAAAAGTTACAGGGTGCAAATTCCGCAATTGTGGCGTCT